CTTTTATTTATGATTCTTTTATTTATTTATGATTATTCATGGTTATTCCTCATGGAATTACTTAATTAATGATAAAACTAAAAGATTAATAATATATTATGTTGAATACTTGGCTTTATAATGCAATTACATGTAATTGCATTATAAAGCTTTATAAATAAGGCGGGCAATGACTGACTTGCCCTTGCGTTAAAAATATAGTTTTTTTTATTAGTTTTAGTTCTTTTTGTATGTTGTTCAATAACAATTTAAGCATTTATCAAATATTCATTGAGGAACATCAGCCAAGGTGTAGCGCAGTCTGGTAGCGCATCTGTTTTGGGTACAGAGGGTCATAGGTTCAAATCCTGTCACCTTGAGTCAGAATCAAAGTCAACTAAAAACATGAAAATCAATCGACCGTTATCACCTCATCTTACCATTTATAAGCCACAGCTTACTTCTACTCTTTCTATTTTTCATAGAATTTCTGGGGCTTTCTTAGGGGCGGCCGTTAGATTACTTGTGATTACAACAAAGGCGCTACTGCTCGAGGGGCTCAGGGCTTACCCAATAGCAAGAAAAAGGAAGCATGCCACAGAAGCAGCGATAAAGGAGATATTCGTCGGCTAGGTTATCGGCCTACTCAAGAATCCTCCGCGAGTCCGCTGGCGCTTGCCAAATGAAATCTATATATAAATATATATATAGATTTCATTTAGCATGAGATGATAAAACAGAATCGCAGTTCTTTTCGGGTCAGCCTACTCTACGGCGAACTAGTGCAAAAAAAATGCACGCAAGGAATCGCACGAACGAACACTGTTATGCTTTCAGTCTGCTGGCGGCTAAGAACGGTAAGGACGAAAGAAAAATAGATATATTTTTACGCATGGAAGCAGATTACCCAAAGTAATGGGGACAGAGAACTAAACGACATCTCAAGCGCTATAGCTCACAGGTGATATCGGCGAGATCCAACCATACACTATGATTTGAGTTGGAAGTCAGAGGACCCATAGTACCTGCCTGATCCTAAAAGAATCGTGTAAACAGGAAACTTGTGGATTGAATAAAAGGCGAAGGGGTCTATGCACCTGCCTAGTCTGGCAGGTTTTACTCTTCAAAACTCAAAAAAGAAAACGGCAAATGAAGGGCAGGCACCCAACGAGCCGCAGTCAATGGAGCCCGTCTCCTATGAGTTCAATTTAAATCAGGAGAGTTAGTGAGCCGTATGATGGGAGACTATCACGTACGGTTCGGAGAGCACTTAGAAGGCAGGAGTTAATCATAACTTCCTACCGAAGTTTGACTCTATCCATTATGCTTTTTTTTAGTATTCTTTTCTTAAAAATAGGCGATCTTAACCTTACTTTTTATTATCTTTACCGGTACGCTTTTTTCTTCACTTTCTATTTCTATTGGTTGATCTTAAGCGTAGTCAATTTCAGTTTATTGGCTTTGTGCTATCATATGAGTAATGGAATTCGTCATTTATTGTGGGATTTAGGTTTTTTTCTAGAATTATCCAAAGTATATACTTCCGGAATTATTATGTTATTCTGTGCAGCTTTTGTAGCTGTATCAAATATTATCCGATTCTATTTCTCATAAACGCGAAATACGATAACCCCGAAAAAAAAGGTCTATATATATATAGACCTTTTTTCCCTGATAGCTCAGCGATGCCTCGGAATCAGATCGACTTTATCTTGCGAAGGCTTAACTAAGACAAGCCTACAATCTGTACTATTTCGGCCGATAGGATACTTTTTAGATAGGCAGAGCCGTATGATGGACAATTGTCACATACGCTTCTACAAGAAGGGGCCGGACCAAAAAGGCCAGTTTCCTTTTACTCTCAAAGAAAAGGTAAAAAGCAATGAAAGCTCATAGAGAAACCTTGGGGCATTGGCTTCTTCAAAGAATGACTGCCGCTTCTCTAATTCCAACCATTCTTATATCAAATGTTTCTACTCCCACATGTTTGATTCTGTTAAATATTTTGTTATTCTGGCATATTCATGTGGGAATTGAAGAAATTCTGACAGATTATGTTCACCATGAAATAACACGAAATTGGATCTTGATTCTTTTCAGAGTATTTTGTTTAATAATTATCAAATATGTTTTTTTGTTTTTTGTTTTTTAAAAAAACTTTCTAATCATTTAGAGATTTAGATAGTGCTAGAAAGCAAAGATAAGCGCGGAGAGCGCAGCAAAAAAAATCTATATAGATTTTTTTTCTGGTGCTAGTAGAGGCCGTGTCATGGATGAAGTTAGTAAGTAATTAAATGGTTACTAATGATGGTTTTTTCCATTGTCCTCTATGTGCTTGTTCTGGTTTCTATTGCCCTTGCCATGAAAAAAAGGGCAAAGCAGTACTTATTGGCTAAGGAACCGGCATGTGCTTGGCTTGAAACCGAGTTGGCTTTCGAAAAAAAGACTCTTATTATGGATCTAGTAAAATATTTAACATTTTCTATGATTCTTTTTCTCTTAGGTATTTGGGGAATTTTCTTGAATAGAAAAAATATCCTTATTATGTTAATGTCAATTGAGTTAATGTTACTTGCGGTCGATTTAAACTTTTTGGTATTTTCGGTTTATTTAGATGATATGATGGGTCAATTATTTGCTTTATTTGTTTTAACGGTGGCAGCTGCGGAATCCGCTATTGGGCTGGCCATTCTGGTTATAACTTTTCGAATTCGTGGGACTATTGCAGTGGAATTTAGGGCGACCGTTCGCGTCGCCTACAGTCATTGTTTAGCCATATGGAAATTATTCGCAGTTTTGCGCTAGCAGCCATATAGCAAACCACGCGAGGCCCTATTCCGCGTGCCAGGCATAGAGCTTACCCAACCACCGTGTAAACGGGTGGGAACCACAGCATGCTCTAAAAACGTAGTTGGAAGAAAAAACAAGGAAGACCTCATGATGTTAGAGTATGTCGGTTCACAAAGCAAACGAATGATTCTAGCTCAAACAACCCAAGACCACTACGCTAGCCTGCTCTTGTATGAGATGAGCCCCTGCTCTGGCAAATCAAAGTCTCTTTCGGTCAAACTGGACCTGCAGTTAATCACGAGGAACTCCTTGTGGTAATGCACACGAGTGCGCGCTGTCAAGCTCTCAGTCTGCCATCAATAAATTATGGTAAGACCAGAATGGAAAAAGAAACCCTGCGGGCGGAATATTACAGAGCCTGCACGAGGGAGCAGATTACCCAAAGTAATGGGGACAAAAGACTGAACGACATCTCAACGCAAAATGGCCTTGAATTAAAATTAGCAAAAAACTGTAGGCAACACCGGTGAAATCCGCTTTCGTCCAGCTGACCGAAGTGGAAGTCAGAGGGCCCATAGTACCCGCCTGAGCCGTACGTAGTAAAAAGATTTTTTTCGCTAAAACTGCTAACAAAAGGGAAGGGGCCTAACCGTCTGCTGTACCTTAGCAGACCATATTCAACCACGTCTTCTAGCGAAGCCCCTATGGGTTTCAAATGGGATTTGTCTAAAAATAAAGAGAAAAGCAATTTAGGGCGCTGTCGCTCTTTTAATGGACTTTTGGATTTTCCGCTTTCGCAAAGCTAAGGAAACCTATTCAAATCTGCAAAACATCGTGGGCAACCTGGACTCATGAATAATGCTTTATGTCCAATTAGGGCAGCGGGACCTGAATCGATGACACCAATATCGGACAAAAGGAGACCATTGATGGAACCGAAACTGGGAGCCCTATAAAACGAAGCACAGTAATCGAAAAAAATTCAGTACAAAACGAATCTACATGCTGCCATTTGCTCTGCGGACAAGGCAGAATAAGAAGCCGAAAATGGAAAACGCCTTTTTGAAGACCTACATAAGCAAAAAAAAAAATAGATATATATCTATTTTTTTTTGCGGTATCACGGACACCCAGATGGAAGCATGGAAACAATCTATGAGTGGAAGAGGTACTCCACGCAAAATAGAAAACCGAAAAAGGGATATACTAAAAACCATACTGTCTTCAATGCCAGCTTAGTGGCGTCCTTGTCAAAAGCCCTACCTTGACTATTTAAAATTCGTTTCATACGTTCTAAACTACAGAGTAAATTCTGCTATCGAGAATTCTATGGCATCACTTGCTTGATGACTAAAACGCTGCGTAACTGCTCTTCGTGCTTCCTTCATTATATTGGAAATCTGAAGAGAATGCACCATGTTCAGAGTATTAAGGACGAGCTCGGAGGAGATAATGAAAATGCATTTTTTTTTATGTTATTTTTTCTCGCTAGAATTCCTCATGATCGTCATAATGAAAAAGCAAGTTGCTTTATGGTACTTAAGCCACTTAGAGATCGGTCACTAAAAAAACAAGCCAAAATCTAACGACAAAGACAAATCCGAATAGAGGTTGAATTAGAGAGCCGTATGATGGGCGACTATCTCGTACGGTTCGGAGAGGGCTCGAATACCAAAGCATTCAATATGTTTCTGAGAAAGTTCCACTCTATTTAATTGCATGAAGGGATAAGCACAAAAACAAGTGCTTCGTCTCTATTCTTCAAATACGGAGTATATGGGAGAGGCAGGATTCGAACCTACGTAGAAAACCTTCAACAGATTTACAGTCTGTCGCTTTTAACCACTCGGCCACTCTCCCCCAAAATAAAGAAAAAATTCTTTATTTCTATTAGAAATCGGTCAATCCGCGCGTGTATGTATGTATGGAACCTTTAATGGGTTTGAACTAATCGATAGATGCATGTACCGTTGGTATATATTATTGATTCATTCATTATGCACTTTCTTTAAGCATCCTACAGGATTTGAACCTGTGACCTTCAACTTAGAAGGTTGTTGCTCTATCCAACTGAGCTAAGAATGCAGTACAATACTAACCTTCATTCATTCGTGAACTACAAAGAAAAAAGCTGTCTTCGTATGACGAATAAAGGGCGCGCAGCGTGAAAATAGCACCAGAAATAAAAAAGTCATACATAAAGCAAAAAAAAATATGATTTCGCCGTAGATTCCCGTGGCTATATGCGCTCTATGCCATGCCTTTTACTCAATGAAATAGAAAAAAAATGCTCGGCTGTAATACGGCTTTAGTACATAGTAATTGCATTATGATGAATGAGTACCCTTAAATGTAGTAAAATTCTAGAGGCGAACCCTTAACTACTAATGAGATGAAAATAAAATCTTGGTAGGGCCTTACGATTGATTGCGCACTTTGCCGGGCGCAGTAAAAGCCAACCCAACGTTTTTTTCGCCCTTATTAGGTTTAACACACAAGGAAATATCACGAATTTTTTATTTAAAACTATTCTGAAAGAAGCTAGAATTCGTTTTTTTTGGATATTTATTTGCTTCAGTTTAACATGGTTTACGTGTTATTGGTTTTCAGAAGATTTGTTTTTTTTGTCAGCGAAATCCTTTCTTATTCTCTCCTATTCGGGTTTTATTTGTACACAATTAACGGAGGCCTTAAGCACGTATGTTACTATTTCTTTAATATCATGCTTTTATTTTTTCTTTTCTTTTCTAAGTTATCAAATCTGGTGTTTTTTGATTCCTAGTTGTTATAAAGAACAAAGAAAAAAATACAACAAATTCTTTTACTTAAGTGGTTTTTGCTTCTTCTTGTTTTTTTTTGCCACTTTTGTTGGAATAGTTCCCAATGTTTGGCACTTTTTATATGAATTAAATAAAACATCAACTAATCTGCTTATAATAAAGTTACAACCTAAGATTTTTGACTATATTTTATTAACTGTTCGTATTTTGTTTATTTCATCAATATGCTCTCAAGTACAGGTACTTGTGATTTTTTTGCTAGAATCAAAAGGAATTTTTGTGAAAAGCTGCTGTAAAAATCGTCGTTTTTTTATGGTTCTTTCGATTTTTACAGCAGCTTTTTTAACACCTCCAGATATCTGGTGTCAAATTGTCGCTTGTTTACTTATTTATTGTATAATAGAGTTGACCATTTTTTACGCATTGATTATACAAGTTTATAAGAAGCAACGAGTCCTTTAACCGAAATTGGGCCATGGCCAGGGGCCAGGCCGCGGAGCGCAACAAAAAACAAAAATCTAGATAGATTTTTTTTGATCTTTGGCCTAATTTTGCCTGCTGCTATGCATGAAGCTTTAACCATTTATCCATTCCTTCTTGGCTACCTTTCTTTTTTCCTTGCCGATGCGGGAAGAGGACGCGCAGAAGCCCAATAGCTTTTGTTCGCGCTGCCCTCCCCCACCCCACCCTAGATGCTTTATGGTCGATTTGGATCCGGCCAAGCAGAGCAAAGCGACCGTGACGACGCCATCGAGCAACAAATAAGCGCTTCGCCGAAATGGAGCTGCGACGCCCACTATGCCATAGTCTTCGCCAATTCGATATGATATGAGACTAGGCTCGCTTATAACTGTTACAAAACTAGCCAGGGCGCAGCAAACAAAAGTATTTTTCACTCCACACTACAAAGCGGACTTAATTCCCCGCTTATTTTTCCGTCTTTAGCCTCGAAGACACAGAAAGATAATACGAGGCCAAGAAAAAAGCTCATAGAGCATAAAACGAATGCTCCGTCTGCCCGGGCATACGAGCTTTACTTTCTTTTTTTGCGCAATTGTAGTATTGTCTTTATGTCTATAGCAAAGAGCCAAAAATGGTTCAAAAAAATCAAAAGATTCCCGGAATATTTTCACCATCTACGAGAGATTAACTCTGTTATCGCTCTGCCAATAAATAATTTCCATACGTTCCTGCTTTAATCAAGAAGGTCTAGATCTATGCTATAAGGGAATTGTATTTGTTGAGGTTCATATAATACCACGGCTTTTAATGTTTTATAATTAACCTCCAAATGAGTAGGTTTTATTCTCCATATTCGATTACTCTGAAAATTTTGTCTTATTTTTGATCTAATGAAATATAGAAAATTATCTTGGATAGATATAAGATCACCCTTGGATAATTGAAAACCAGGAATATTGACCATTTTATAATTGACACAAATTTTTTTATGACTTATTAGCTGCCTTGCTTGACAAATGGTTAAACAGAAATTAAGACGAACCAGAATAACGTCTAATCTTCGTTCTATATCGAATAACAAACTGTTTTTTTTATCTAGATAAGTCTGCGTTTTAGACCTTCGCATCTTTTTAATGGGTAATTTTCCATAAAAAAGGGACAACTTTTGTATAGTTTGTAATTCTTTGGAAAAGTCAGATTGTTTTTTATTTGTTTTTTTTCGAAGCTTCAAAATAATGGCTTTTTGTTTTTGAGTAAGTTTTTTGGTCTGCCAAACATTTTCCGAAATTTGACGACAAGTTTTAAATCTTGATGCAGGCATATGAAGTTTCATTTGTTTTTTTAGCCATTGCGGATAACGGGAATCGAACCCATATCTCCTGCTTGGAAGGCAGATAATTTACCTTTAATCTATATCCGCCTAAAATTTTTTTTTATTTCTTCTCGCTTTTTTTTTCAAATCTCCATTTACATAGCAAATTAATATTAGGTTGATTATTGGTTCTTTTGAGCCGATGATCTTATTAAGATAAGGATGGATGTCTGAGCGGTTGAAAGAATCGGTCTTGAAAACCGAAGTATTGAGAATACCGGGGGTTCGAATCCCTCTCCATCCGTAAGTAGGGTAATTAGTTAACCTTTTTTAAAACAAAATAGCATGGAACCTTTACAGATCTTAACGTTGTGTAATTATTTTGCAGAATCAAGCAAAAAACAAGATATTCTCTTTATGAAAAAAAATATATAATCATTATTTATGATGATTCATTCAAGAAAAAGTAATGATCTTGAACTGGTGGCTCTGTGCTTGGTAGCCAGAAAATAGGGCAGTACCCTGAAGAGCTTGAGGAGATTTTTACTCAGCGGGACAGCGCGTATCGTGCTGTGGCTTAGCTCGAGGCGCAACATTGAGCCATGTTGCAAAACGCGCCACAGTGCACTGGACCGAAATATATAGATGTCATAATCTGTATAGTATTGGGTAAATCAAAAATTTGCATGTTTTTGTACATCACGCGCTCAACCACAATATAACAAAGACGACAATAAAAAATAACATAATAAAATCGCCAGTATACCAATCAAATGACCTACAAGATAAACTACCGGCACTAGTGATTGACTGCGCGAAAGCAAAGACCCGCTTCGCCCTTTTTCTTTCGACGCAGTCAAAAAGATACGATGCTTAGATAGTACACCCGCAAACGCAAAAAACAATATGACTTATGGATCATTAATAAGCAAATCTAGTTTAGTTTATTTTTCCAGTGACGAACCATGAGAAATAACTTTATCTATAGGCACGACTCAGAAACCATAAAACACGACCTAACCTACAGGGTTAGGCCAAATATGATGGTGTAAGTTCAATTCTAGTTTGACGAGAGGGCCTTTGACCCATTCATGTGACTGTGATTAATCGATCAGTAATAAAAAATCTGGCAATCCATGGGCCCTTGAGCTACCATCTGAAATGGTATTGAGGCCATTAAGAGAGTCTAATAACTAAAGAAAAGAAAAAAAAATTTCCACAGATTAAATCAAATTTTGGCGGATATGATGGAATTGGTAGACATGCCAGGTTTAGGTTCTGGTGACTATAATGTTTGTGGGGGTTCGAGTCCCTCTATCCGTACAAGTCGGAACTTCAAGTTCTGCGATCACCAGGCCTTTAGTCGTTCGGCTAGCCTACTATATAATTACTGTTTCTTAGTTAATACTGCTTCTTGAGATAGTATGCCACCAGCTATGGTAGATTGTCGAGCTGCACCCGGCATATTCGACTAATGGAAGTTGAATAACGAAGTGACCACAAATTTACGCGCAGATCAACCAAATAGAAATGAAGAATAAAGGTGCCCAATCCACAGTAAGCGTCAAGTATGACAATATTATGAAGTGACGACGATAAAATAACATAATGAGTCCACGATTTTTCCTAGGTAATATAAGCTTAAAGCTAACCCTAAACTCTGCCCTTATCGCAAAACATAAGGCTATGACGAGAATTTCCAGAAACTTATCTTTCCTTAAATTATGATTATTCCCAGCGGAAGTTACGAGGCTCCAGAAACAACTATTTGTTTAGCATTATTATTTCCTAAATATATCATTGTGATATATTTGATATTAATATGACATGCATTTTCTAATCCTAACCTATTTGTGCGGAAGGGACCGCAGTGATCGCACTATCCTCTAATCACTGCGGTTATTTTTGTGTATCTAACGCCTAAAAACAGGCTTAGTAATTTGAGTGGTTAGGTTTAAGACCCATATCAAGATTAAGTGTAATCAGATTGCTTGATCTATAGATATAAATCCCTATGATGTTTTGAATTTTTTTATTAAAGATTTATGGCTGCGGCCCTCACCTAAATTCATACGACATTTGACAAAAAAAAGGTATAACTACTATTAGGAAATTTAGTATTCTATCATAAATTTGTAAATCAATGGATCTTTCACCTCGCATAGTATTTGTACTCTTGCCCCGTGGATCGAACACCAGTCGTGATCAAACTGTTTTTGGAAATTAGGAGAGAAGCCATGCTGCTTAATTGGCGAAAAAAGAATATACGTTTATTCATAAGAAGTGTGCTCAATTCATAAATCAGATTCTAAACTATTATGTGCTCTATTTATTTATTATGTATGCATAAGAAAACAGCTCAGGCTTAAAGTTATAGGTCCTTCATTCACGATATAGATGAATAATTTGATTATCAAAAAATATTGTATATTGTAAGAGAACCTAAGCAAATTAACCGCCCCTACGTTGTTCTGGTATGAGCCATTGGCAAAGTGGGAAGTTATTTCGTTTTTGTTTTAGGCGGGTGCGTAGCACTTTACAAGCTTCGAAAAAAAGGCCGTAGGTAGATTTTTTGGAGTATAGCCAAGTGGAAAGGCTTCGGTTTTTGATACCGACAGGCAAAGGTTCGAATCCTTTTACTCCAGATTTATGTAATTTTTTATTTTATACAAAAAATATATATATATTTTTTTTTCAATTCCAATCCAATCTATATAAAGCCAGCTGACGTAGAAAACTACACAAGCCTCCTAATGAAGCCAAAATAAAGCCTATCCAAATACAGAAAATGAAAGGTAGTTTCATTATGGTAATATACCAGCCTGTTTCAAAACTTCCAGTTCCAATTAAAGCATATAGATCCGTAAAAAGATTACTATGTATAGCCACTTTGGTAGTGCTTGTTTCTCGATTAGAAAAAGAAAATCTTTTTTCTGGGAACACAGTCAACCAAAGTGGGAAACTATGATGTTCGCGATTTCTCCATGATCTGTCACCATGGAAAAAAGTTGAAAAAAAATATATATATTTTTTTTCAACTTTTTCATTCTGGTACGAAAGCGCAGCAAGTGGCAACAAGTCGATTATGGCACGAAGTGATTCATCATAATCAAAAATGAATGGATTTTTTAAGGACGGTTTATAGATAATCAAATTACCACAAATGGAATGAAAGGTGGGTCCATGTAATTGATCAATACCTCGCAAACAACAATGCTCTCTTCCTATATGTAGTTCAGAACCTAAAGGCAATAATGAAGTAAACTGTCTCTTTTTTGTGTTGGTTAACCTAAGCCACAGCATCACCGCAGGGGCTTGGCTTCCGAACCGTACGTGAGCCTACGGCCTCATACGGCTCTTCTCAAGGGGAACCTGAAAACTTCATAATAAATGAATAATAAAGCGGAAATTTCCATAACATTCGCCTAAAAATCTTTTTTGCTGTTTATTCTGCTTATATGAACTCTCCACCATTCGTTATGCTGCGCCCTGAGTCCCCGCGTCGGCCTGGCACTTCGAGATTTACTTTACTAACGCGAGCAAAGTGAGCGTTTGCCCCGAAGGTCTTGTCTTTTCGGAAGAATCCTGTTCCCACTAGCTTACGGCCCGGCTGGCCTGCCAGTTTTACTGGAACTTAATGGGAATTATTCCGTTCCCTGGTTAGATTTTTGGATGTGAGATTTACTCCACGAGGAACAGTACGAACGTAGATGAATATCATCACGACCTCTTTTTCCGTATTGTTAGGAATGCTTAACGCCTGGGAGCCAACTAGCGTTACCCGCGGCCTGGCATTGCCATTGGCAAGTCTCTCAGTGTGGTCAATACTGGGTGTTTTTGAGCAGCGAAGCTTATACCCATTCACATTAAGTTCATCCTAAGTCCTTGAACCTCTTGCACTAATTTGAGAAGAAGCCGTCTTCCTATCAAGGTTCAAGAGTCGACTGAGCATCTCAGCGGCGGGATTTAGAACCCGAATTCAACCAGAGTTCACGCCCACATGGCGTGAGCTTAAACACGAGATGGTCGCGCATAAGCTGCCGGGTCGCACGACAGAATAACACCCATAATAAAGATGCAAACTCCTCCATGTGAAATTTTCATAGTCATGGGAACTTTTCGAAAGTCATGACCAACATCCATCAGTCTTTTCGGTAAGGCGCGAACAATAAAAAATCTATTCCAAATATTTTCAAGGACGAAAGAATAAGCTTGCAAAAAAGCAAGCAGAGAATAAAAAGCCAAAATTTTGGTTTTCTCGTTGAAGCCGAAGGTTTTTGAAAATTGCAGCAAATAAATCAAAAATATTTTGGATTTATTTGAAAGAAATAAAAAGGAAAAGTTTTCTTTCTTTTTATTTCTTTGTTTCTTTTTTCTGTCAGGCCAACAAAGCGCTTGGCGCTTTCTTCTCTGTGCCCGCTTACGCGGTTTTCTTTTCTCTTCCATTCCAAGCCTACGCTCCTCGTTTGCCCACGTATCGCGCCTATATTTAAATGATAAAAAAAATGTACAAAATAATAAAAAACAAAGTACACTACAGAAAGATTCTAAATATGACAAGTCTCCCATAAATTGAAAAATAAAAAAATTCGAAAAAAAAAAAAAGAAGAAAAAAAATGCATTTTTAGCTCTAGTTTTTGGGGAGCTTTTTTCAATTATGTTGAGTAATAAAATGCGTTTTGCTTTTACCAAAACTATCCTTTCTGTTTTCTCCATAGAGCGTATGAATCCCCTGGAATGTACATGAACTAGAAGCAATAATAAAGAGGTAAAAATAGGTATTATAGTACCATGAGAAAAAGGAGCACCTGTGGGAACATCTCTACTTACCAACCATTGAAATAGTATGGGTGCTGCCGTACCACAAAGCACAACCATAAACATAAGAAAAAAAAAAAAGTTCTGTAGTTGGACCATCTGCTCTATTTGTTTTTAGGATTTTGCTTTAAAGAAGAAAAGAATACAAGATAAAAAAACTCAAAATTGAAACAAAAAAATGATTCATTGGCAGGGCCGAAGGCTTCTCTTCTTCGGCCTTCGGCGAAGGCTTTGCGCCCCCGGTACGCTACTTCTGTAGCCATAGCTCCTGGAAGGCGCGGAGCCTTCGCATAACAAATGACAGAAAAGCCAAAGGTTTCACCGTGTGGATTCGAAATGTTGCTAGCTTTTTCTCTCTTTGGCCCAAGAAAAAGAGCTTTTTTTCTTTATGTATTTTACTTGCTTTGTATCCAATTAGTTTGTCATGGCCTTCTTCGTCCTCCATCAGCTTTGATAAACGAGTAAATTGACGCAAGTGCACGAATAGAGTACTTCGCCGCGAATACCATAAGATCCGGTTTACGGGTTTTGGGGTCCTCAGGCTTTGATTCAATGATAAATCAGAGAATGCACCAACTAGCCTAGTACTTGATTGCCGCTTCATTTGGAAAAAAAACATCAAAGATATGCTAGTAATGTTGAGGAAGAAAAACCATAAAAAGATTCCTCGTGTAGAATCTGTAGCAAAACTATGAACAGAAGTTAGCAATCCAGAACGTACGAAAAAAGTTCCTAAAACACGACATAGAAAAGTGACCATATTAAGAAACAAAGTCCAATAATTCAATTTAGGGAAAATTACTGAATGAATACAAGCTGTAGCTAATAGCCAAGGCATAAAAGAAGCATTTTCTACAGGATCCCAAAACCACCAACCCCCCCACCCTAATTCATGATAAGCCCACCAACTTCCTAGCAATATGCCTACAGTTAAAAAACACCAGCATGTCAAGATCCAAATTTGAATTTGTTTCCACCCATGGTATTGTGGGCCAGAGACCACTTTATTCGCGCTACGGGTCCAACCAAAATACAAAAACGCAGTATTTGCTTTATGAACAACACGCTTAGTCCACTGGCTCTTTGTAAGATTCAGCCGCTCTTTTGACCAAAGCGAAGAAGGCGACACCAAGTGCCGAAGCCCAAGCAGGCTTCTATTGCGTAGCAAGATGAAAGCAAAACTGGGATAAAGAGAACAGGTATTTTCAAATAGATTTTTTAGAATTTTCTTTGCATTCTCCTGAGTAATCAGCTTATTTGTTATGCGAAAGAAAGCATCAAAAATTTCGGCCTTGCTTTCCCTTCGCATTGGCAAATAGAGTGCAGAGATACCATTCATTATTTTGGCTAGACATAAGCAAAAACCGATAGCACTGGCGACATATCCTGCATAAATGCAGGGAGGATGTATAGCTAATATAGGATCTTGTAAAACAGGATTTAATTCTGCAAGTGATTTAGTACAAACAAATGAAATTCGAACAAAAGGATTGGAACTTGCTAATAAGAAAATCGAAAAAAATAGAGCAATGCCCATATAAATTCGCCGTTCATCAATAAAGGAAACTTTATTATTTGCATTTTGTGCCAAAAAGAAAAAATCTAAATTGTTACATAAAGCGTAAAGCAAAAAAAAAAATCTAGATTTTTTTTTTTTCAACTCTTTCCCTTTTTTAAGCCTTATGGGCCTTTTATTTTCTTCTGCATTTACACCATCTTTTAACCTTTTATCCGAGAGCTCTTGAACGATACCTGAGGGCGCCGCTTGGGATTGGCTCTCGAGGGAGCTTTTATGATTTATGGTGCCAAACAGGTTCTGCAACAAATGATGTCTGAATTGTTTATTCTCTTTTTTTATGAAGGAAGCGGAGCGAAAAGCCACAAGCGGTCTGCGAAAAAAAAAGAGATTTTTGCTGCGCCCTCGTTTTGAAACATTGCAGGGTCGAACCCGATGACCCAAAAAAAATCCATAGAAACTTAGGATCCAACACCATAATAACAAACTGCCCTCATGATTAGACCATGTTCCTGATATTTTATAAAATAAAGGCGCATTAGCATTTGAGTTGGTAAATACATTGTAATTGAAAAAATCAGAAGAAATATAGCAAGACAAAATACCAAAAAAAGAAATAGTAAAGAGAAAAAAATAAAGTGAAATAGCCGCAGGTCTTTTGTTGTAAGTTAATGCGACAAAAATACTCAGTACTAAAAAATAATGGCCCAATTCATTATACATTTCAGTAAATTTTGCTTATAATTAGCAAAAAAAATAGATTTTTTTGCGTTTTTTAACGCAGAGCGTTGCTTTGCTTCCCTCAAAGCCTTGAACAACTTGCTTAAACCAATACTAAAAGTCCACTTTTCCTTAGGTGCTTTTGCTTGATCTATTGTCTGTATAAAAAGAAACCTGTTTTCTATTGTTGTTTTGCGGATTTATTTGACTTTTTACGGAAAAACTAGAAAAAGATAAAATAATTTGACGTGTTTCCAAAATAAAAAAAATCCCGCTTAAACAAAGAAAGCTAGTAAGGATTAACAGGATTGGAATGAGCATAGAAATATGTATTGAAGTACCAAATTGGCTAATGCTGGAAGGTTGATGCAATGTATTCCACCAGTTTACAGAAAATTTAATTATTGGTATATTTATTAACCCTATACAAATAAAAATAGAAGCGACGTCCACGGAAAACTGTTGAAAACGCAGTACACCTAAATAAATAAAGAACAAGATTAATACAGAGGTTAGACGAGCGTCCCACACCCAAAAGGTACCCCACATAGGTTTACCCCAAAAACCCCCGGTTAATAGGGTAAACAATGTAAACAAAGCACCTATTTTGGCGCCGCTTTTGGAAAATAACTGAAAAAGCGGATGTTTTGTTAATAAGAATAACACACTGCTGATAGCCATTGCGATATAAATAAGTAAACTCATCCAAGCGGCTGGAACATGCACATAGATAATGCGAGAATTTTCACCTTGTTGAAAATCGGATGGTGCTACCCAAATACTTAAGTAAATAGCCATTGCTGCTAAGAACCAACAAAATCCAATGAGAATTCGTGCATAGCGAAAAGAGCATAACATGATCAAATAAGGTCGTAGTATTTCGAAATACATAGGGATTTTCTAACGTTTTATCAGAAAATAATAATCCATCAATGGCCCAGCTAGAAAAAAAATATGGATCATTTCGTGCTAATTATTGAAAATTCGACAGCTTTTTTTTCTGCTTGATTTGCTCTTTGCTTTGTGGAAACCTGCCGAAAAAAAGCCAGCCCAGCAAAGAAACAAATTTTCTTCGCTGAGCGCTGCGCTTTGAAGCGCTTTACTAATAGGCCTTCCTAAGATATCTATAATGCGAAAAAAAAGAAGCTTTGCGCTCTGCTAAGCTGGATCATTCGCATCTGGGCCACCTAGAAATAGTTTTCTTACCCAAACTTCACCAAATCCCTGCTTTCTTCTTTTGCCAGAATTAGACAGTGTACAGGAGTCTAGTATAGAAAATAAATACAGAAGGAAAAGAATATATATATTCAAAAGAATATATATATATTCTTTTTTTGTTTGCTCCACAATATTTACGATGAGTGAGCCGGTATACCCGCAAAGGCAATCAATCCTATTGGCTTATCAACTTTTGTAAAGTAATTGAAACCAAAATAGGATAAAGAAATAAAAACAAAAGTAAATATCCCATTAATAGAAGAACATGAAACCATTCTGTTTCGGTAGAAGCGCAAAAGATAATTAAGGGTAATAGAGTGGGTAAAGTGGTAAGATTTTGCAAACTGTTCCAACTATGAGATATTATTCCAAGAGCCAAACAAGAATGAATACCACACATAAGAGTAAATATCAGACTTCCTATAATAAGGGTGAACCAATTCATTTTGAGTTGATCAAATTGGTATAGAAGTTGTACCACTGGAAAAGTACCAAAAATACCACTTATTTGAAGAACCCAATGACCTACCAATTTAGAAAGTAATATTTTTTGCAAACAATAGCCGCTTGAACAATACAATTCGAGTGTACCATCTTCAAAATCATTCTGAAGAAAACGTTCGGGAAGAAAACAAAACGATAAACAAATCCAAATTAGACCTAAATGAAAATGACATAAGAAGTCTTTAGAAAAGCCTATCATTAAGGGCATGACTACGATATATGACAGAAATAGAGAAAAAGTCGTTATTAGTGTAGATGAATTAAGTAAAATCTGTTGATAAAAAAGTTTTAGAAAGAGTTTCAAGCTTCTTTTTCTCCATTTTCAGTCCGAAAAAAACAATCTAGAGATTGTTTTTTTAGCTAGGGCCTGCGGCCTCGACTTAAGGATTTTCGCGAGAGCGGCCAAGCACTTTGTGAAAGAATGACTGTTTTCGTAATCAAATTACAAAATAGATATACAAACTGTATAGAATCATCATTCACTGGAATGGGATAAGTTATTAATTTTTGTAATCTGTTTGAAATATTAGAATCCACCAAAGATACGATAGGTATTTGTAATTGATTGGCTTCAAGTATAGCCATAGAATTTTTATTTGCATTTATTATTACTAAACAATCTGGAATATCGTGTGTCATGATTCCTTCAAAACATTTTTGCATCTTTCTAAAATGCGGAAAAAAATCGAAGGGCGACGATATAGAGGCGTCTTTAAATTTGGAATGCGCAGAGAAATTCTGAAAGTGTTTTTGTACATTTTTCATATGTTTGCGATTGGTCAAAAATCCTCCAATCCATTTATGATTGATATAGCTCTGATTGGTTGTTTTTGCCATTTGTTGAACTATTTTATTATATTCTGGATCGGTATTTACTAATAAAAAATGGCCTTTTGCACGAATAATAGATTCAATAAAATTACAAGCCCTTCGTAAACAAATAAGTGTTTTTTCTAAATTAATAATAGCCATTTCATTTCTAAATCCGTATAAATATCCTTGAAAATCAGAAGTAGGTATTCGATGGCCCAGATATGCATTTGTACTTAATAATTTTTGAATAACCAACAAACTAGAATTGTACATAGTTCCTTTTTTTTATTTCTGTTTAGATAGCTCAGGTGGTTAGAGCAAAGGACTGAAAATTCTTGTGTCAGTGGTTCAAATCCACTTCTAAACACAATAGAGTGAAGCTTTCTATTAAAGAATTTTTAAGGAGTTCAGATCTTAAAAGAATAAAGTGGTCTGAAAGTCGATCTTGCAGTGGCTTTAAACAAAAGCATGCTTCGTTCCGGAGACTGCTTCACAAAAAAAAAAATATATATATATTTTACTTATCTTGCTTCTTATCTTCGAGAAAAAGCAACCTCAAAGTTTGAAGGCCTTGCCAAAAGGTCGCGGGCGCTTAGCTGGTTGTTGCCTGCACTGTCTGTGTTGCAGATGGCGGGTAAGTATAGAGGTTGATCAAAGTTTTTGACCTTCCTTAAATAAGAAAGTGCAGTACTTGTAAAGAAACGGTAGAATTTAAAGTAGGCTAAGGACGGATTTGAACCATCTTTCTAGGATTTGCAATCCAATACATTACCTTTATGTTACTTAGCCATTTTTTTCTATTTTCGATATAAAAAAAATGAATGAAAGGCCACAGTCTTCGCAGCCCCTTAGGCCTTATTCGTTAAGAGCCGCGTGTGTATTCACGCGGCGACGATATCGGACTCTTTTTTTGCGAGATAGGCTAACTGGTGATAGAAAATGGATGATATCAACATAAAAAAATCTATACTTTTTTTTTCGTGGCTTCGAGCAAAAAGCCGTATGACACAAAACTATCATGTACGGCTCTGTAAAAAAACACAACAATAGCAGCCCGAATTTCGCCCCACTCTCTAGCAATTACTATGTAATTGCATTCCTCATGAAACTGAGTATGAGGGCGCAGCGTGGTCTGAAAGTCTCTCTAAGCAGATGAATCAGGTTAAAAAATAAGTACTAAAAAAAAGAAAAAAAGCAACATGAGCTTTACTCAACTATTTCCCCAATATAATTCTAGTTTGAATCCATTACGCGGAAGCGCTATACAATGTTCAGTTAAAAAATTACGACAAAACATTATATTGGTGAATACAGGGCTGAAAACTCCAATAATTTGTTTCCAACATGAGCTGAAAAGAGTGCCAATCACTAAGCAAACGAGGTTTATTTTGGGAATTGAAGATGTGGAAGTGTTTGGTGAACCAAAAATGCTTTTGTCAAAACCGCTAGAAAGAAAATGGAAAAGCAAACTAGTTTGGACTGAACTAACTAAAATTTGGCGAAGTGACCGGAATTTGATCAAAGGGTTTATTTTGAATTCAGTCAAAGGAGGTTATGCGGTAGCAATCGCAGGTCATATAGCTTTTCTTCCAAAGAGTCTTCGCAGAAATCGAAAAGTATTTCATAGTCAATGGAGAATCTTTTCCATTTTGAACATGAACTCAAAAATTGGCAATATCGTAGTAAAAGAAATTGGTGATGGCAAACTAGATTATTCTTCGCCAGCAAAACCGCGTCAAAAACAAGTAAAGCGTTTAGGCACAAAGCGGAAACACTTGCAAAACACGAAAAAAAACACATTTTTTCATGAAAAGACCGAAAAAAAAAAAAAAGAAAATTTCAGTTTTATTCCTATGGTCTTTACGACCCAAAAGACCAAACAAAGCTTAAAGCGCTTAGGCCCAAAGCCTCAAGCCCACACTGAGAAAACGCATGAAAATACGGAACGATCCATCACAAATAACGTATCTAGACTCAGAGATCAAGGCCGGGCAAGGAATTAAAGTTTGTTGGTGTGTTAACGCAGAGCAACTAAAGAACTGGGTTTGAAGAAAGGATGGCATGGAAATGACCAATTAGTGTGACTACAAGCGATTTATCATTGCCCCATATACCCATGTGGAAACTCGATACCTCGATGATGGAATGGATAGTAGTGGAAATATTAGTAGCTTTTAGTTAACCTATCTATTTATCATTCTAGAAGCTTAAAAAATCTTTTTTTTCGTCCAGACTCCAAAACAATCGTGGTGTTCGCTTCGTGTTATGTAGAATACTAATAACAAAATATATATATATATATTTTAATCATGATTCTAGTTTTTTCACCAATTTTTCCTTCTTCAATTTCTCATGAAAATCTGCGGCCCGTTTGGCAGGTTTTGCTTAAAGAGCTTTAACATTAAGGGCTCAAAGAAGAAAACAAGTTTTCTTCTCTCGTGATTCAATAAAAGTATTTGAATCAGCAAAGAAAAAGTAAAAAAAATGCCTCAACTAGATCAATTTACCTATTTAACACAATTTGTTTGGTTATGTGTTTTTTATATGGCCTTTTATGTATTATTATATAATGATGGATTACCCAAAATAAGTCGCATTCTCAAATTACGAAAACAGCTGATTTCGCATCAAAATGTAGGCACAGAGCCGAGCGATTACAGTGTTGAACAGGATGTTGTTTTCAAAGAATGCTTTGATACCAGTATATCCTATCTGTACTCAGGTGTATCTGGAGCATCCAAGTGGTGTAACGAAATGGTAAAAAGCTTAAATGCTAATCAATTAAAACGACTGAATAAATCTTATGTATGTTCCTTGGGAGAAATTAGTGTCTCACAAGTAATAAAAAAAAACGCACTTTCAATTATGAGTCCCTCTACTTATCATATAACTTCTTTAGCGTCACGTCAAACCGCAGCTCTTAACAAAATCTATGTTTTACGCGGACAAAGGAACACCCTAGTAAATATCAAGAACGGACCAAGAAAAAAGAAAAATACGAATGCGTGAATTTATTATATTTGCTATTTTAATTTTTAGTGTTTTAAGTTCAAAACAAATCTTAATTTATAATGAAGAAATTATTGTAGCTTTAAGTTTTGTAGGTTTTGTTATATTTAGTCAAAAAACCTTTGGTGAAACTTTAAAAGCTACTTCTGATGCGCGAAGCGAAGCTCTTCTTTCAGAATTACAGCAATTGATGAGTTCTCAAGAAGCTCTGTTGTCCGAGTTGAAGAAACAGCATGAATTACGTAGTATAAGTTTGCGTTCAAGTACGCAAATGATTGGAGAATCTTGTATAAATGATCTGCTTACGCGCTGCGCACCTAAGTGCAAACAGACAGTGCAAGCTGTGTTATGCCAACAAGTAGAGCAAAAGTTGAAAACACTGTTAGCTATTCAAGAGCAGTCTCGCAGCAGTTTACAAGAGAAGATAGTCACCTGTTTTCGCGAAACAGTTTGTGACGAATTTCGCTTTTCTAAATTGCGAAAACATCAGTCAAAACTAGTTCAACAAAGCATGGTATTATTGAAAGATGGAGTTCTGAAATGAACAATTTTGCACAAAGATGGCTGTTTTCCACGAACCACAAAGATATAGGGACTCTCTATTGCATTTTTGGTGCCATTGCCGGAGTCATGGGTACATGCTTCTCAGTACTAATTCGTATGGAATTAGCACAGCCTGGCAATCAAATTCTTGGCGGAAATCATCAACTTTATAATGTGTTAATAACAGCTCACGCTTTTTTAATGATTTTTTTTATGGTTATGCCTGCAATGATAGGTGGATTTGGTAATTGGTTCGTCCCGATTCTTATAGGTGCACCTGATATGGCATTTCCACGATTAAATAACATTAGTTTTTGGTTGTTACCACCGTCACTGTTACTTCTCTTAAGTTCTGCTTTGGTAGAAGTGGGCGCTGGTACCGGATGGACGGTCTATCCGCCGTTAAGTGGTATAACCAGTCATTCTGGAGGATCTGTGGATTTAGCCATTTTCAGTCTTCATTTATCGGGTGTTTCCTCTATTTTAGGTTCTATCAATTTTATCACTAGTGCGCTGTGCGAGGCTCGTTTTCAGTGAGGACTAATATCCATATTCCTACATGTATGTCTGACTCTCTTAAAGAAATACATGCAGCAGGCCAATGCGGCATTTTGGGTTAATAATCCATCATGTTTGCGAGCAGTTGGTCAATGGGGAGGCCAAAGGGGACTGCCCTCCTTGGTGGTATCCTTTAAGCAGGGTAGTAAGGGTTAGGTTAACCAACTTGATACGCACTCACTGCCTTGAAAAGGCTACATATCCCAAGCAGAATACGTCGGTATATGTGTGGTAGAGTAACCCAGGAACCAATAGCAATCTGGGCGAAAGCTTTGACTGATGTAGTGAATGGTCATAGTTGTTGGACAGCCACGAGTGATTCTAACATAGGAACCGGCCTGAGCAATCAAGCAAGTGCGCAAGGACCTTAAACTACTGAAGGCTTTGACAAAGGTCAAAAAGAAAACACGAAAATAGGGCAACCACGGGAAGTAACCGCTTCACATCATCCGACAAATGATGCGCGGGCTCAGAGGTCTCATAGTAGCAAGAGGAAGGAAACCAACCCAGCCAGAAAACAAAGGTGACTAGTCAGAAAACGATCCATAGTTCTTTTTCATCTGTTTCGGGCAAAGAAAGTTACTCTTGCAGGCCTCTTCAAACAAATCGGAAGAATGGTTAACAAAGCGACGCCCGTACATATGTTAAGTAAGATAGTAAACAATTGTAAAAATAACCAGGGACGCTATAATGGACTGAGAATAATTCTATCGGATCCTAAATTTCTGGTTTACTGCTATGAAAGTATCCAAGGTAAGCCTGGGGACATTACTCGTAAAACCAGCTTTCTTGGCTTTGTGGAAAAAGGTTCAGATGCCCCAACCCCTTCTACTTCTAGATTGCATGGGAACTGGTTTTTTAAACTCGCAGATACGTATACGCAAAGGCCGAATCATAAATGAATCTGCGCCAAAGGTAATCAAAAGATAAGACTATCACATCCAGATATCCATCATCCTGGCCTAATTAATAGGACTGCCCAATTATTGTGGTGTGGTTGATAAAAAAAATCTGCAAAAAGTGATATGGTTCTTAGTTCACTCATCCAAAGCCGGCTTGAAAATCGAAGTTCCGAACTGGGTTCAAGAAAATTGGAGCTAAGCTTCAATGCCTTAATACTTAGAGTAGCCTGACGATTCCAAATAACTATAAGGTTCTACATGATTACAAGGTAAACAGCTACTCCAAATTAGGTTATGCAGGTTTAGTAGACCGAAAAATTTTACGAGTCTGGGTTAGGTCGGATTTGTGCCATCTGCGGTGATAGGAATATGGAAATAAATCATGTAAGGACTGTTTTAGACGTTTAAGTAAAAATTAGAATAAAAAACTGAGGTTACCTGATTGCCCAGAGCATATAAACGAAAGTAGATTCCATTATATAAAGCTCACCACGAAGCGTATCATGCAAAGAAGCTAGGAAATGCAGATAATATCATACTATCAGTCCTAGGCCTCTATTAAGTAACACATCCTTTGAGACGCACCTGATACAAGAATCTCAGCAATTGAAGTTTTCCGAGTGAGAGCTGTATGACAAAAAATTGTCATGTATGGTTCGGAGGGCAGCATAGACTGACCCCTATCTATTTTTAACATGCGTGGGCCAGGAATGACCATGCATAGATTACCCCTATTCGTATGGTCCGTATTAGTGACAGCATTCCTACTTTTATTATCTCTTCCAGTATTGGCAGGTGTATTTGCGCCTGACAAGGCAGCGATGTCTTGGTCGAATTTGACTATATGCTGGGAACTCTGCAAAGACGATCAGCAGGGAACGAACCATGATGGTTCGCCCTCAGAGACTATACGCCAAACATCTCTGGTCAAACCTACTTTTGCCATCCAGGCAAACAAAAGCTTGATGCCTATTTGGCCGGCTTGATTTAAAGTGATGGGTGCATGATCCTAGTGTTTGCAAATCCTTTGGCCTCGTGGTCAATGCGGGCTAAAAAAAAGGATATTGTGCGCATCAAAGCGGGTATGATTAAGAAAAGATGAAGATATAGTCCAAACTGCACCACAACGGCATGAAAAAAATCGATTTTTCTTGTGCTCCATTGACCAAAAGTGTGGAAATAGATTGGCAATTACCATGTTATTAACTGATAGGAACTTTAATACAACCTTTTTTGATCCTGCAGGAGGAGGAGATCCAATATTATACCAGCATCTCTTTTGGTTTTTTGGTCATGGGCGCGATTGCGCCAATAGAAAAGGTGGTACGTTGCCCTTACAGCGCTACCTAAGCGAGCACAGCTGTTCTGTGCCTCAAATAAACTATCTGCCTGGAATGCAGATAACTGGCAATGAGGTGGGATGTTTGGGAGTCGATGTCATGAGAAAGGTAGAGGATGGTGCCAGAAAAAGAAAAAAAGGCCCTTTTTCTTTTGTTTCAGTTTCAAACTCTTTTAGGTTAGACCCCGGTAATAGTAGGGATCTTTTGGGATTGGAGTGTGCCCTCTTTTCTCTCAAGGGTAAGATTTCACACGTTGCGTGCAAGAAGCCTTCGGCCCTTGCCCGGGCGGACCACTCAAGACCCAACATCTTTCGAAAAGACAGATATTCTATTGGTAGCGTTGCCCCTGTGGTGGAACTTTTTTCAAGAGCCGAAATGGGCATTTCCATTCAACTGGACATTGTTGATATATCCAAGTCAATGATGCTATCACAGGGTGAGATGAGACGTAAGGCTATACACAATAACATGTGGGTAAGGCTGAAACGTTTGACGTGGAAAGAGAGACGTGGCTTCTCTAATGGCTCAGGATCTCCAGACAGTCTCTTCACTGAATGGAAGGAGACCCGAAAAAAATCACGAATTATCGCCAGGAAAGCCGCGGTCATCATGAACGAGGGTCGGTGGCCAATGTTGGGAAAGAAATTTACAGCTATCCATAAATTAGTAAAGAACCAACAAAGGATCCTCTCTTTTTTAGCAGCTTCCCTGGGACTCGGAAACCCACTCCTGAAAGACTGCATGCTTGAAATCTGTACTCAATTAACCTCTCGAATAATTGCCGTAGATAATTTCTATTATACTTCTGGAAGTCGAACTGCGGGAGTCGATGGTAAAATACTAGAAGCTTCTTCCCAAATCGGTCTAGTTCGTCGTATCTTTTGGATTAATCTAAAAAACTACAAGAGCTCACCCGTTCGCCATGTTTCCATTTTTGAACCAAAAAATGGTGAAAGGCTGCTAAAAATACCCACAATATTTGACAAGACCGTCCAGCACTTGTTCAAACTAGCTATTGAACCTGTAACAGAACCCTTTGCTGACAAATATAGCTTCGGATCTCGGAGGGGAAAATGTGCACACATGGCGATAGGTGAAATTGCTTACATATTAGACACGAGAAGGCAAAGAGTACGCAAAGTTGGCAATAAGAAAATGGAACAAAATAGTAAAAAGTTTGTTTCCAAATGGGTAATTGAGGCTGCTATAAAAGGCTTCTTTGGCCAAATATTTCACCAATGGATCTTAGAGAATTTTCCCATGCCTAGTAGTACAGAAATTGTACTCGAGGAATGGCTTAAGAGTCCAATTGAATATCAAGGGGAACTTGAAGTCTCGTTCCGCGGTGTCATAAGTCCTTTAATCGCGAACTTTGCCCTGGATGGCTTAGAAAAGAAAATAACTGGCGGACACCGGACCACTATGACTGATCCTGGAAGGACAGAATGGATGCAAAGGAAAGGCCATAGTTATCTCTTTAACCAGACCCGAAAAACAGACTCAGTCCGCCTTATCAGGTATGCTGATGACTTTGTCATTATTACTGATGATGAGACATTAGTGGAACGACTTTTTGAAAAAGCAAAAAGTTTCCTGGCGGAACGTGGCCTCCAATTGTCGTCAGAAAAAACCCGCATATTCCCGTGGAAGATCGGAGAGAGACTTCATTTTATCGGCTTCATATTCCACAATATCGATCGGGCTCGCTCTCATAGCCAAGTCACTTCCTCATGTAAGGTGTTCACTCGTGGGGGCCTCTACGTGTATCCTAATCCTAATAGGATAATGTTGCTGAAATGGAAAATAAAAAATGTCTTTTCTGAAAATATAGATTTCTCTCCTTATCAAATGATCAAATTGCTAAACCCAATTCTTCATGGTTGGGGCAACTACTTTGGAATTGGCAACTTTCTTCATACCTTCAGTCTGCTGGATCACTGGATCTGGCATAGAAGCTGGCGATATTTACATCGTAAATTCTCTAAAACTCCTCGACCCAGACTGGTTTCCCGATTCTATCAGGGGGTGCCCTCTCCCCGTGGCAGACTCTGGGATTTCCATGCTACTTGGACCGAGCCCAGTGTAGATGCCAAACGCCATTATGCTGACGTGATATGGATAACACTCCTTGCGTCTATGGTAAAAGAAGTTCCTGCTCATATGTTTCGAGCATCTCGTGATCTAGGTAATCCTTTTGTAGATTCAACCCCTTTTGATGAATGGAATCTTCGGATTCAAAGCTATCGGGAAATTTTGGTGGACGGGAAAGGTAATGAATTTAGCAAGCTATTCATCCGCCAGAAAGGTATATGTCCCGTCTGCAATCAAGGCTTAGGTTATTTGACTAGCTCTAATTTAGAGATTCAGGACCTGCGGCCTTTTTCTAAGAACTCGGAAGTGCCTGGTGATGGTAATTTGTTGCACAAATCCCTTGTGCACTCTTGGTGTCTTGTTACAAAACATGCTTGAGGATAGACTACATAGGTTATGGGCATATTCCGCGAAGAGCCCAGTGCTTTGAGAGGAGCTCGCTGGGTTCTGTGGGGGGCTTTGCTGGGAACGGCAAAATCTATCCCGATCCTGAGGTCTATATTCTAATCTCGCCAGGATTCGGTATCATTAGTCATATCGTTTCTACCTTTTCAAGAAAACCCGTATTTGGTTATCTAGGCATGGTTTATGCCTTGATCAGTATTGGAGTTCTTGGATTTATTGTATGGGCGCACCACATGTTTACCGTAGGCTTAGATGTTGATACACGTGCTTACTTCACTGCGGCTACCATGATTATTGCCGTGCCTACTGGAATAAAAATTTTTAGTTGGATTGCTACCATGTGGGGAGGTTCAATACAATACAAAACACCCATGTTATTTGCTGTAGGATTTATCTTTCTGTTTACTGTAGGGGGGTGCGACGTGCTAACCGGAATGGATGACGTTTACTTCGCCATAACTCCAGAAATGGCGACAGACGGACGTATTCTCTCTCCAGTTGACGTGTAGGGGAGACCCCAGAAGCAAAGATGAGTAGGGTGAAAAAACCCCTCCTTTGGGGGCTTCCGAAAGGTGGTACCCTAAAAAGGCAACGGAAGGAACCAAAAACAACGAGGTAATTTGCACTAACGAGAGGCGAACCCGGTGGACCCCTTGCCGGGTCAACGCGTCAACTCTCTCGAAAATCTCGTACGTGGCCAAATGGCAGTAGGGTGCAAGCAATTCAAGGCTCAAGTAAGCCTCGCCCGCTATGAAGGACTTGAGGTTCCCAATCCCAACACCTAACCGGATGACGCCATTTCTGTCAAGCACGGGACAGCAGGTGACCCACCACTTCACTTTGCTGAGGAGGCCCTCGACAAATGAGGTTTGGAAAAATCTTTTTGCTATACCCTTGCTACGCGGGCCAGGCGCACAGACGTGTGAGGACTTCACTAGTCAGGCGGATAACTAACCTGATAGCGAAAGAACTGCATTCCATTCTCAACAACGACAAAAGCAACCTTAACAACAACCTTAACCCTTGCAGATTTCTATTTCAAGGAGACCTGATCGAGTTGGCATACAAATGTTTTAGTCTTCGACCCTTGCATTTATTTAGCCCACGGTGTCATCGGAACTGGACTGCAAAAGCACCACTGAGCTCTGAAAGGACATAGAACAAAATACTACGGCAACATCGACCATTTCATTTTGGTAAACCTGTTGAAAAAGAGATAGGAGACTTATACGATTCGTTTCGTTGGCGCGTTGAGCAAAATACGAGAGGACTACAAAGGCTGAATCCTAAGAGGAATATGCAACTACTATTCGTTCGTTGATAAGTTCTACCAATTAACAAATGAAATGAAACTCGTCATCAGGAGCTGCTGTGTTCGCACTCTAATCATACTAAAAAAAGCAAACGCCTTACAACTACAATGGGACGGATTAAAACAAGAGGCCGCAGGCTTCTCCAGAAGTGATATATCAACATCATTTTCCAGGGAAAGGAACTCGGAATTAAGTCAGAGGTGACTTTCTGGTGTTCTGCAGTTATAGAAGTCCGAACCAAGACAAGAAGAGCACACAAGTATGTTGGAAAACCCCAACCAAAAAGCTTGGTCCCGCTACGCCTCTTTTCAAAAGGCTACGCGGCAGATCTATACTGGACGATACCAGATGCCTAGTCAACAAATCCGGACCAATAAAGAGGACACAACAATAGCAGCGCAAGTTGAGCCAACTCGACAAGAACATCTCACAGATAAACGAGATGATGACCAGACTAAAAGCTCATGAAACTGAGAAAGTTGTTGAAGGGGCGCGGCAATATATAATAGAACGCGGCAATATATAATAGAATATATGTTGCGCCCTTGCTGCCGCGTTATTCTCTGGCTACACTTGCCAAGCTCGAGCACGAGAGAGCCGACCACGGAAAATACTTCTTCGGGCTCTCTCTCTTCGATCGAAAAGATAAACTCAGAGGGAAAAAAAGGAAACCGGAGAGGCACCGCAGCCTCGTTCGACACGTCGGTACAGGCTATGAAACCCGTGCCAAGTCGTGAGAGAATTAAACGCGCGGGCAAGCCGTATGATGGGAAAACTATCATGTACGGTTACGAGAGAGGTGCACTAAAAGCGCAAGGGAAACCCAAAATTGGCCCCACGCGAGTAAGGGCACCTACTCTACTCTCACTGGAATAGTATTGGCCAATTCTGGGCTGGACATCGCTCTACATGATACTTATTATGTGGTTGCACATTTCCATTATGTTCTTTCTATGGGAGCTGTTTTTGCTTTATTTGCAGGATTCTACTATTGGATAGGGAAAATAACTGGTCTTCAATATCCAGAGACTTTAGGTCAAATTCATTTTTGGATCACTTTCTTTGGTGTGAACTTGACTTTTTTTCCTATGCATTTTTTAGGTCTTGCAGGTATGCCACGTCGCATTCCAGATTATCCAGATGCTTATGCTGGATGGAATGCCTTTAGTAGTTTCGGCTCGTATGTTTCTGTAGTAGGAATTTTGTGTTTCTTTGTAGTGGTTTTTTTTACTCTAACCAGTGAAAACAAGTGTGCTTCAAGTCCTTGGGCTGTTGAACAGAATTCAACGACACTTGAATGGATGGTCAAAAGCCCTCCGGCATTTCACACTTTTTCAGAACTTCCGGTTATCAAGGAAAGCATTTAGACGTCTTAGCAGATGGTGCCACTTAAGCACTTACCCGCTCTGCCCTCGTTGGACAACGTCCATTGGGGGGGCGGAGCCCCGCCTCGCCCCGAAAAGGAATGGCAAAAAGATATTCATTTAACAAGGGGCCCTGAAAGGGCCGCCAAAACTAATTATGACGTTAATGTAATCAATTTCTCAATTAATTGGAATATGGCAACTCAATTTGTTATGCTGGAGAAAAAGAAGACGATTAAATAACGAGGACAGATATTTGAACAGTTATGGCAAGAATGTATAGGTTGCCAATGCTTCTGACGTATTCATTAATATTAAAGGAGCACTCCGCATACGGTGCATAGAAGAGTGTAGAACGAAGAAGCTGTCAAACAAACAGCAGAAATTACTACTCGCTTCGACAAGAACCAAGACCGAGCAAAAACTACAGAAAATTTTTGATAAATGACCAATAAAAAAAAAAGATAGTAGAAAGAAAAAAGACTAAAAATGAAGAGCACTGCTTCTTAATCGTGTCGCCAGTATTGATTATATTGCCTTTATAAGATAGGTTGGCATAATTTAGATAATTAATGAAAGAGACAGATAGATCATTAATGCTGACGGTGATGTAGATTACTGGCGGAACTTGAAAATAACGGGAATCCGCTCTTGATGGAAAAATTCTAGATATGACATGAATTTGCGGGAGCTAGATAGGAAGATATCTATATCTATTGTTATTCACAGTTGCTATCAAACAACTCCAACACTGCAGGATTGCTGCAGATTGTTCACATGGAGAGAAATGAAATAGGAATAGTAGTTGGTAACACCTACAACACTTCTCTTTTTTCAGAGCCGCATCCTACTGGGCTGCTAGTTTTCTTCGCCTAATCTAAGCCAACAAATTTTCTTGTAACTTTTCTCTTTGCGTTTTTCACTATCTGAGCTTAGATTAGAGGCTAAAGGTTTCTCACGAAGAAAAAAAAGGGCGTGAGCGGCCATAAAGACATCAAAAAATATATATATATTTTAGTTTAACGTAATTACTCGTACTAGACGAGCCAACGTACAATGTATATTTTGATGTGCATATCAACTGCCAGGGGAATTTCTATAAAAACATTTGGGTATAGCAGGACTTGAACCTGCGACCATTAAGTTAAAAGCCTAATGCTCTACCAATTAAGCTATACACCCAAAAAAATATATATATATTTTTTTTTATCATTATGGAATTTGATGATGATAAATTAGTAAAAAACAACAATGACCTGCGGAGCAAAAAAATATATATATATTTTGGGAATTCAAAGCGCAACGTGTTACGCATTCATTTCAGTCTAATTTTATTACTTTGGTTTTCTAGAATATAGGCTTAGTAGGACTCGAACCTACAATATCACCGTTATGAGCGGTGCGTTTGAACCAATTAAACTATAAGCCCTGGATTCGATATGCTAGTAAGCATATCGAATCAAACGTAACCTGTCGCCCTCGTTGACTATAGGTATAAGAGGCTGGGAATTAGATGAAAGAGGCCGCTCAAAGATTAGTGGCGTAGAATAACGCGGAAGCATT